GAGATAGATAAGATATCCCGACACAGTGGCATTTTGATACCACCAGGAAAGACAAATTCCAAGGAATCAAAAAATTTGAAAAATTGGATCTATGTCCAACGGATCACCCCTACCAAGAAAAAAAAGTTTTTTGTTTTGGTTCGACCCGTAGTCACATATGAAATAACGGATGGTATAAATTTAGCAACACTTTTCCCTCAGGATCTGTTGCAGGAAAGGGATAATGCGCGACTTCAAGTTGTCAATTATATCTTTTATGGAAATGGCAAAGCCACTCGGGAAATTTCTGACACAAACATTCAATTAGTTCGTACTTGTTTAGTATTGAATTGGAACCAAGACAAAAAAAGTTCTTCTATCGAAGAGGCCGGGGCTTCCCTTGTTGAAGTAAGAACAAATGGTATGATTCGAGATTTTATAAGGATCGATTTAGCAAAATTCGCTTTTTCGTATATGGGGAAAAGGAATGATCCCTTATTTTTTAATGATGATGGACCATATCATACCAATATGAATCCATTTTATTCCATTTTTTCAAAGACAAAACTTCAAAAATCATTTAACCAAAATCAAGGAACTGTTCGTACGTTGTCGGGTAAAAATAAGGAATGTCAACCTTTTCTAATTTTGTCATCATCCAATTGTTTTCGAATAGGTCCATTCACATTCAACGGTGTAAAATATCACAAAGAATCAATTAAAAAAGATCACCTAATTCCAATTAGGAATTCATTGGGTCCTTTAGGAACAGCCCTTCAATTTGCGAATTTTTTTTCATTTTACTATTTAATAACTCATAATCAGACCTTGGTAACTAATTATTTACAACTTGACAATTTAAAACAAACCTTTCAAGTACTTAATTTTAAATATTATTTAATGGATGAAAATGGGAGAATTTATAATCCCGATCCATGCAGTAACATCATTTTGAATCCATTAAAATTGAATTGGTATTTTCTTCATTACAATTTTTGTGAAGAGACATCCACAAAAATTTGTCTTGGACAATTTCTTTGCGAAAATGCATGCATAGCCAAACACCAACCGCACTTAAAATCGGGTCAAGTTCTAATTGTTCAATTTGACTCTGTAGTAATAAGATCGGCTAAGCCTTATTTGGCCACCCCAGGAACAAGAGTTCAAAGTCATTATGGGGAAATCATTTATGGAGGGGATATATTAGTTACATTTTTATATGAAAAATCGAGGTCTAGTGATATAACACAAGGTCTTCCAAAAGTGGAACAAGTCTTAGAAGCTCGTTCGATTGATTCAATATCCATGAATCTAGAAAGTAGGATTGATGGTTGGAACGAACATATAACAAGAATTCTAGGGAATTCTTGGGGATTCTTGATTGGAGCTGAGCTAACTATGGCGCAAAGTCGTATTTCTTTGGTTAATAGGATCCAAAGGGTTTATCGATCCCAGGGGGTGCAGATCCATAATAGGCATATAGAACTTATTGTACGTCAAATAACATCAAAAGTCTTGGTTTCAGAAGATGGAATGTCTAATGTTTTTTTGCCCGGAGAACTAATTGAGTTGTTGCGGGCGGAACGAACGGGGCGCGCTTTGGAAGAAGCGATCTGCTATCGAGCTATCTTATTGGGAATAACGAGAGCATCTCTAAATACTCAAAGTTTTATATCCGAAGCGAGTTTTCAAGAAACTGCTCGAGTTTTAGCAAAAGCAGCTCTTCGGGGCCGGATCGATTGGTTGAAAGGACTAAAAGAAAACGTTGTTCTGGGGGGGATGATACCTGCCGGTACCGGATTCAAGGGATTCGTACACCGTTCAAATCAACAAAAGAACATTTCCTTGAAAACAAAAAAAAAGAATCTATTCGAGGGAGAAATGAGAGATATTTTGTTTTACCATAGAGAATTATTTGATTCTTGTCTTTCAAAGAATTTCCACGATAGACCAAAACAACAATGATTTCTGGGATTTAATACAAGAGATTCATCCTTTTTATCTTCTCTGTATTTGTTATGGTTATTTAATTTAGTAATAAAATAAAGAAATTCAAATAATAACAAATAGAAAGAAATTAGTGGTTTGGGTTGTGTATCAATGGCCAATCCGCCTTAGAAAAGAAGGTTCCGTTGGAACAATTACTTATTTCAGGATACCTCGTCTCTTTATTAAATAAAAAAAGGGAAAGTGTGGGGAGAAATGACAAGAAGATATTGGAACATCAATTTGGAAGAGATGATGGAGGCGGGAGTTCATTTGGGTCACGGGATTCGGAAATGGAATCCTAGAATGGCACCTTATATCTCTGCAAAACGGAAGGGCATTCATATTATAAATCTTACTAGAACTGCTCGTTTTTTATCAGAGGTCTGTGATTTAGTTTTTGATGCAGCAAGCAGAGGAAAACAATTTTTAATTGTTGGGACAAAATGGAAAGTAGCTGATTCAGTAGCACGGGCTGCAATAAGGGCTCGATCCCATTATGTTAATAAAAAGTGGCTTGGAGGTATGTTAACGAATTGGTCCACTACAAAAAGGAAACTTCAAAAATTCAGGGACTTGAGAGTGGAACAAAAGACGGGGAGACTCGCCCGTCTTCCGAAGAGAGATGCAGCCATGTTGAAGAGACAATTATCTCACTTGCAAAGATATCTGGGCGGGATTAAATATATGACAGAGTTACCTGATATTGTAATCATCGTTGATCAACAAGAAGAATATAAGGCCCTTCGAGAATGTATTACTTTGGGAATTCCAACGATTTGTTTAATCGATACAAATTGTGATCCGGATCTCGCAGATATTTCGATTCCGGCGAACGATGATTCTATAGCTTCAATCCGATTAATTCTTACCAAATTAGTATTTGCAATTTGTGAGGGCCGCTTATATAAGAAATCCTTGATTCAAGATAAAATCAAAAATTGACTTCGTAAACTCGATAATAGAATCGGTTACTATTCCTGAATCTCAAAAAATATATAAAAACGGCTGGGGATTTTATGTGATTAATCGGTATCCTAAATATAAAATTCAAGTAGACAAGTCGAGAAATAGATAATAGATGGTTGAATCAAAATAATTTCTTTTAAAGTGATATTTCAGTCAGAGGACAATATGAATGTTCTATCATACTCAATCAACACGCTAAAGGGGTTATACGATATATCCGGTGTGGAAGTAGGCCAACATTTCTATTGGCAAATAGGGGGGTTCCAAATCCATGGCCAGGTACTTATTACTTCTTGGGTTGTAATTGCTATCTTATTAGGTTCAGCTGCTATAGCTGTTCGGAATCCACAAACCATTCCGACTGGCGGTCAGAATTTCTTTGAATATGTCCTTGAATTCATTCGAGACGTGAGCAAAACTCAAATTGGAGAAGAATATCGCCCCTGGGTTCCCTTTATTGGGACTATGTTTCTATTTATTTTTGTTTCTAATTGGTCAGGGGCTCTTTTACCTTGGAAAATCATACAGTTACCTCACGGGGAGTTAGCCGCACCCACGAATGATATAAATACTACTGTTGCTTTAGCTTTACTAACGTCGGTAGCCTATTTCTATGCGGGTCTTACAAAAAAAGGATTAGGTTATTTTGGTAAATACATTCAACCAACTCCAATTCTTTTACCCATTAACATCTTAGAAGATTTCACAAAACCTCTATCACTTAGTTTTCGACTTTTCGGAAATATATTAGCGGATGAACTAGTCGTTCTTGTTCTTGTTTCTTTAGTACCTTTAGTGGTTCCTATACCTGTCATGTTCCTCGGATTATTTACAAGCGGTATTCAGGCTCTTATTTTTGCAACTTTAGCCGCAGCTTATATAGGCGAATCCATGGAGGGCCATCATTGATTAGTCTTAGAAAGAGTCCTTTTTTTAGCTTAGATCAAGGCAATATATGTGTGGCTCAAGAGACTCTATTCTATCAGGATAATCTCTTTCTATTTTCTAAATATACAAATAGAGTCTACGATAATAGAAAAACGATCTTCGAGAAGTTTCAACTAAAGGGGAGTTGGTTAGTAGAGAGGGGTCGCGCCAGGTATGATGTGTAATCCAATGGCTATAAGTTAACTCTTGTAGATTAGATGTTTCGAAGAATGATTCGAAAATCCGATTGAATTTAAGATAGAATGGGCAGTTTACGTTATGGAAGAAAGATATGTATATTTGATATTGGATATTGACAAGTTATATATGAACTAATATTTATATTTCATTAGCCCTACTTGTCTAAATTAAGATAGGTATGATATGCCAGTCGAAGCCCTTCCGTTTCGTTTATGACTGTAAATTGAATGAATAAACAGAGAAAATAAAGAAAAAGATCGAAGAATGATTAGAAAAGGAAATGAAAAAACTCAAGTTGGATTGATTCGGAAAGACTCTACAAATAGGAAATAAAAAAGATGAAGTCTTTCTAATGATCTAATGATTCAATAATATTCTTATTTCTATTTCAATTTGGAGTTTTTAGTTATTTTGACTAGATGAATATTAGCAATAGAATAATTAAGTCATAATTCATTGGTTGATTGTATCATTAACCATTTATTTTTTTTTTTTGTGTGAGGAACTTATCATGAATCCACTGATTTCTGCCGCTTCCGTTATTGCTGCTGGATTGGCTGTAGGACTTGCTTCTATTGGGCCTGGAATTGGTCAAGGTACTGCTGCGGGCCAAGCTGTAGAGGGTATTGCGAGACAGCCCGAGGCAGAGGGAAAAATACGAGGTACTTTATTGCTTAGTTTGGCCTTTATGGAAGCTTTAACAATTTATGGATTGGTTGTAGCATTGGCGCTTTTATTTGCGAATCCTTTTGTTTAATCCGAGAAAAGAAAAAGAAATAGGGGAAATACAGATTTCTTTTCGCGTATTGGACTTGCAGGTTGCTTTTTCACATTATATCAAAATATCGTTCCCACACAATTACTTATTCGTTGAGAAACTAACCTGCGGGAAGGACTGATTTGAGGATGAGGAATTAGTGTTACTCACTTCCTTTCTT